TGAATTCTTCGCCTTTGCCTCAGACAGAAGAACAACGGATTGAACAGGACAGGACAACCGGGAAGGGAAGCCTGACATAGATATTGATTTGAACAAAGGAACCTAAACCGATACCAGAAACCAAACAAGAGATGGAATTCCAGATTGAACAGATGACCGACCTACAATAAGACGAAAATAGAATTCCTAATTCCATTCTCTAAGACGAACTAAAGGGATGTCTGTCTCTAAGCAGCCAAGGCCAAGAGCAAGCAGGAGTAGGCCTAGAAGGATTCGATAAAGAGAATGTTAGTGGGCAGGAGATCAATAGACAGAGAAAGAGAAGACCAAAAGCAGGTTAAACTTTGAAACTTTCCCGAAGAGAGCTCAAAGCAATAAGATGAAAGATGAGAAATGCTAGTAGATGAAAGATGGGATGAGATGCTAGCCTTAGCGCAGAAGATCAATCATTGAGCCTTAGGTCACTACCGAGCAGCAATGGAGGATCATAACACAAGAGAGATAGAGATGATCCCTACTTGAAAAGGCGGAGACAATCTCTCTTGTTGCGACAAATCTAATTTCAAAAGCCAATTTCTCAATCAGGCACACCAGTCAAAGAGCCATCGGACCCCCTTTTTATAATAATAAAGTCTCCTTTTTTTTTACTCATAATAAACATGGCTTCTTCTGCCATCTTGGCTTCCGGGTCTTCAATTTTTTGGTACAAAAGAGAATATTATAACTTTCCCGAAGGTTCTCCTAACAATGCCACTTCAGGATCTCCTCTTTCGTATCTGTCCTTGAGCAATTGCTGTGAGGTCTTCTTTTTAAGGGGAGGCGCTTTTTTTTTCTAGGAAATGTGCTGTACCGTAGATCCTTCGACAGAACCAACCTTAGATGTGACGACACGGCTCAACAAACCATTTATTAAACTCATGCAAGAGCATGCGGTGGTCACATTAATGGACATGCGCTAGCTAAGAAAACTTCTTAGGTTAGGGTACTATTGGCTGGCTTACTATGGGGAAGGGGAGAAGGACAGCGTAGAGTGCGTAGGTGTAAGGAGTGTCAGACTCATGGGGATTTCATCCATGCCCCTTCAACGTCTTGCCCAAGTGAAAGAAAGACAGGGGACCCAACCCAAGTTTAAGAGGAGAGCAGCGAGTTAGCGAAGGAAGGGAAGGAATAAGCAAGAAGGCAAACATTAGTCTATGCAGTCTATAATAGCTGTCTGTATAGCATGGATAGCCAGTCTGCTATGCTAGTGAGTATCCTTATATTATAGAATCTAGGGCCAAGCGTGCCAAGTAGCTCCCATAAGCTATTAGAGTAGCTCCTCTATCTAAGGTAAGCAGAGATCTTCCGATACCCCTCATTCCACCAATGGAGATAGCAAGGAGATAGAAGAAGCCTGGCCTCTTCTATCACTTGATCCGACTTCAATAAAGGGATATAGGCGCAGAGGGTTCCGACTCGACCGTTTTCGGGTTGCTATAATTCACTTAAAGCGGATGAATGGATTCGCTTTAAGTGAATTAGAACACTTCCCCTTCTCTAGAAGAAACGAGGAACTAGCTCTCTCTTATGTACGCAATTTAGTTATTAGGGATTGGGGATCATATTATTCATATAAAAGAGATTTCCTTACCTACTGTCCTTTCACTTCTAGCATTGAATGGGAGAAGGAGGAGCGTTAAGCCACTCAATTGCTTGTGAAATTGAGGTGAAGGATCGATAGCCTATGAAAGCAGATAAGAGGCTAGCCCCATGGACGAGGGAAAGGCGAAAGCCCTATTAAGCTAGGATGAATCATCTAAGTTCCCTATGGCCGGTTGGAGACACGGAATGGGGGAAGCGGAAAGGAATGAAATCAGCCAGCAAGTCGGTCTAACCAGTAACAGTAGAGATTGTTAAAAGCATGGATGAACCTTCTATTCTGTATTCCCCAATCACTTGCCTTGAGCTGAGAGCAGAGCAAGCCCAATCGATCAGCGCAGGAGAATAGCTCAGTGGAAAGGGGAGTCCGGCTTCAGAGAGAGATGCTGAAAACATTCAATGAGACCGAGACCAGATAGATATGGAGTTGTCGCAGCTGCAGCTATCAGAAAGCAAGCAGCAAAGCCATCAAAGCGCACTAAGAGAAGGTAAGCAGAGGAGAAGCAATATCGAACATCTCTCTCTTCATCTTACATACGATGATAGGGAGTTTGAACAGCTAGAAGCCACCCCCTTCGCCCTTCGCACGCCCTATCTAGCCCAGTTCTGGCTGCTAGTTTCAAGAAACACCCGGCATCTAATTTCATTGATGATTTCTCCCCGTCTTGAATAGAAAAAGTAGAAGCTGCTTGATCGAGAGGTTCCGGAGCTGATAGCATTTTCCTTTCTTAGGTCATCGGGTCGGAATCCCATTCTCTTTATCTATGAGGTCTACCAGGCTGAACCTTTACACCGACCGATATGAGAAAGCAAAGTGCATTCAAGGTCCTTCTGTACTTACTTCAATAAAGAAGAAAGGGTAGCTTCAAGCCGCCGTACCAATAGCGAGAGCAGCCGAAGAAAGCCATGACTATGGCTGTAAATCCAACTATTCCTTTTCAGTTCAGGCCGGTTCGTTCAAGGCCATTAGTTCAAGCGCTTCTTGCCCTACTACGGTTTCATTCATGTCAACGGAATCAGAGAAGCTTTTAGAGAAGGCAGGGGCTAATCTTCCCTTTTAGGCCGGGTTCAGGTAAAGAATGGTCTCTGGGGTAAAGGAACTCCTATTGCTAGCCTGGCTACTCATCTAAGGTGCTTTCTTTTCTGTGCATCAGGAACCCGCAGTAGCAAGGGATTGTGATCGGCTAATATCCGTCATAGGTGTTCTGCATTTTCTTTATTAATCCGCAAGCGATTCCACCCTTCTCAGAGTCTCTATCATTCATCCCATTCAGAGCAGAAAGAGAGAGAGGGTTCTAACTAGATAGTTTATGCGAACCGGAAACTGAAAAAATGCTCATTGGTCGAGGAATAAAGGTTGCGAAGCAAGTGAGTGATCTGCCCGATCAATGGAGTCCACAGGGAGATTCTAATACAAGGTCTTTTCTATACTGGATTTTATCTATCATCGTCACTCATAGAGAAAGAAGTGGCTTGAAGGGAACAAGTAAAAGCTTAACAAATTAGGAGGGCTAATTCATCAATGAACCAAAGATTATTGGCGGAACTAACTAGACCTTGGGATAGGTAGCCGAATTCATTAAACTTTTCTTATTGAGAACCACCAATCAATCTTTTGAACTAATAATCACGTCAATAATAGACTGATATTTCAAGTGAATGACTTACAACTAATTTCTTTTTAGGTATTAGCCGATGAACCAACTCTTCTTTTTGGTTGGCTGGATATCACAGCAGAGCTGTTAGTTCTTAACTTGCTGGGCACTCCTTATTGAGGAATGTCCCGGCTGGTGCTTGTTTACGAACCAGAAGAAAGAGACCCGGCAGGTTCACACTTCATTAAGGCGGCTTACCCCGACCCGATGAATAGCCAATTGACCGAAAAACAGTCAAGCGGAAAGAAAGAATGCCTCTGATCTGCCTATGCCTATTCATTCTTCCCGGATTGCAAAAGTTATTGAGTTAAGAAGGGGCAAAATCTGTGCCTATTTCCAATAGCGGCAATAGTGGCTGGTCAAATCCTTTTCCTTCCAAGTCCTATTACGTCTTTATTGAGATCTGAAGATTAGACTGATTCTCAGGATGAATTTCATACAGAATCTAGGTATGTATAGATAGATTGAGAAATGAGATTAGATCCGAGAGGGGCGAGCCAATCTATAAAGGAACTCATTTTTTATTCCCTTCTTGCTCTGGCTCGGTTCATCCGTCCAGCTGTCTATGCCGTGCTCGGTCTAAAAGTCTCATTCCCTTGGTGAAAACACTTGGCTTGACTTACTAATCAAGTGAATGGAACAAAATAGATAAAGTAGATGTAGTAAACACTTGGTGAACCAATGACTAACAACTGCTTTTTTTGTTCTGAATAAGTAATAAAGAACTGCTTTCCTTTTTTTATAGCTTTGTTTGGGGCCTGCCGGAGCCTAAAAAAATAATGATTAATTGGTTGGTCCCCAAATCTAAATAATGATTCCAATGATTGGCGGATCATTGCCTTCCCACAGAACGAGAAAGGGAAAGTGCATCGGAGCACTCCCCTGTTGACATGGAAATGGTTCGATTGCTTGACGACTTTAAGTGCCCATCTGGTGGCCTAGTGAAAAGTCTAGCCCACGCCCATTGGCGCGCTGCCTACAGGAGACAAAAGGTGCGATTAACAGCATAGTGCTGATCTGACTCCTAAGTGATACGCATTGCGCAACTCTTTTTTCATCCAAACCTTGTATAGACGGTGTATGCCGAAGAAATTTTCTTTCTCGCGTTCAACCCGAGAATCCTCCCTACCCTACCTACGGTGAACTCCCGAATCTTGAGTTGCTTAGCCCCAACTCCCATAGAATGATAAAGGAAAGCGAGAGCTTGATTCAACAAAAACTCTTGATCCTAACCCCCCTATTATATTAGCTGGGCGAAGGAAGTTAGTGATTCAATGCTTTTTGAGTTCAAAATACATCATACATATGTCTAACTCTTTAGAGAAAGAGTTTAATATGATGAAATTTAGTTTAAAAACACTTTTGAAGTGCTTTCTTTCATATTCAAAAGGAAGTACTATCAGCGGCATTCCCCCTAAAAACAATTATAAGAAACTCTTATGTCAGACGAAGTTCTCAACTATCTCATTCATTTCATTTCCGGCCTTGCTTTACCGTCTTTTATTTTCATTTTAGCCACTTGGAGAGTCGCCAGGCTGCGGAATTTAACAGCGGAAAACTACCAGGGTCAAGTAGATGAATCAGTCGCTAACACACTGAAGGAACAGATAAGTGAAAAGGTGCTAACTCCGCTGTTCACTCAAAACAATGTCGTCTTGCCACCAGGGAGAAGATCCTATGACGTAATCGACACACTCGTGCCTGGAGATGCTGTGGAATTTCTAACATGGCTTCCTGATCAGAGCGAGGGAAAGGCGCTACAGCCCAGTTCTTTCAGCCCCTGTTAAGATAAGAGGATTGTAGCGAGCGTAGCCCTATTAATAAGCGTTAGTGAGCGCAACGTTTCACTCCCATTTTAAGGGCTAGGTCCTCAGATCCGTAGATTATAGAGGTGTTTACTCTTACCATTAGTTGAAATCCCGCTATTAGTTATTAGTTGGTATCCCCGAAGCAGGTATTTGGCAGGTGAGGGCAACCAGGCAACCCTCAGTTACTAGCTGTGGATAGGAATAGGATCCGGGTACAAAGATGATGGAGGTCCTTCTTCCACCTCTGGATCCAGACAAGTCGAAAGCCCATCTGTTTCTTCTTCTGCAGCGAACCAATACGAGGAGGTGCAGTCGCCATAGCTGCTGGTAGCGCTAGTTACAGGCGCTATCCTATACTTCTTGATTAGGCTCCTCTTCGGCAACCATTAAATTTCTTCTCATGCCGGGATAGCCCATGATAATCTCTGGTTTAGCACCAATATATATATATATAGCGGGGACCCCATCTCAATCAGTAGGATGCCCTTTCCTGCATAAGGAGTGTCATCCGGGCATTTTGAAAAGAGGAAATAGCCTAAGGTCTGGGCTAGGTCTACGGACTTCTCCTTCAACTCATTCTCAGTCGCAAGTAAAAGTTAACCGAGTCTTGAGATTATGAAATCCGGGACTGACCTCACCGCGAGTGAAGGTGCGCATAGGACTGACCCTAATGTAAGAAAGGGCCCAGCCCATGTGAGAGAGAGAAGAGTTAATTCCGATTCCTACTATGATGATTAAAAAAGCTAGCTTAGAGGACAGTCAGAATCCGATGCTGAGAGCTAATGCAATGGTTTAAGGGTTGACGCCGTATCGATCTAAGGTTCTAATTCGTTGACTGTCCTCTGAAGGCAGGTTGTAAATACAGCTGAAGGGCGAACAAAGACTAGGTTTTAGCTTCGCTAGATCGGATGGTCTTTCAAGCAACTCATCAATCCCATCCAGGAAGAGAAACCATAAAAAGAAAAGAAAAATGGCATGACCTTTCAAAAATGGTCCCCTAATTTATTAGTTTTTCAAAACTGAATTCTCCGCATATAGGTAATATGTCAGTTTTTCTTGATTTACCACAAAGAGGGAATTTGCAGTTCATACACTATTTACAAGCAATTACTGGCATCATTAAACGCATTAACCGGTCTCAGTAACCGCATTAACTGGCAGAATTCCCCGCATTCGTTAAAGACCAAAGCTACACTCGTCACTACGGGAACTTATAACCTTACCGATTCTCTTGACCCAGGCGGAGGTAGTATACTTATCCCCGATGGGAGAGACGTTGATTCAGTCCTTGTGGCTTCTTAGTCTCTTCTGTCGTGCCACCTCATCCATGCCGGGTTGTTGCCAACTGCTGCATGTGTACCTTCTCTCCGGCTGGTGTCGAAGTTGAGTGAATTCTGACTATGGTTTCGTAACCCGTGTCTCGTGCCATATGTATACCTCGCTTCTATGTCCAGGCTTTGTCTTGCTAATCCTTACTTTATGGTTGGTTCTGATGCCAGGTATGAGGCTTTCTTACTATGTGATTCTCCTACACTGTGGGACTATTTCACTCTTCGTGCTTGTACAGGGTGGTATTACCATGGGGAGAGAACTGGATTGATGGGGTTAATGACTCTCAAGGAGTTACTTGATTCAATAGGTAAAGAAGAAGTTACCCCACCTTCGATACGCTACCACTCACTTGGCCAGGAACTGCAAAGGAGTTAATTCTTTGGAACGTAGGAGTTGAATGGTATACAGGACTATCAGCCCAAAGGAAAGCAATGAAACTTCTTCCTAAGCCCCTGTTGTCATGGTAGCCTTTAGAGTAGTTGCTTGCCCAAAGCCGTTATGCTTTCATACTGGTCACCTAACTCATGTTTAGGCACTCCCCCTTTGGTCTGTGGATCCTATAAAAAGGGCTTTTGGCTTGCCGGTGGAGTCTTTGCTCTCTTACGTGAGACAGCTTTCTGATGGGTCAAGGAAGCACTTTCAGGTATTTGATTGGCAGGGTTTTCTGTTAACACTAGTTCATGTCTCACAAATTACCTTAATCCTGTAATAGACACCAATCGAATAAATATGCGGATAATAACACCAAATCTAACAATTAGCCCGAAATGAAACACTAACCCAAGGGACCCATTTTAGGTAAGGAAAACCGCTAAAATGGAAGATTCTCTTAAACAAATTGCCGAGACCTTTACCAGGATTACTAAGAAAATAACTCGCACTCAATTGATCAGTAAGATACAGACAAAATAAAAACTGCACGAGCAGAGCGAGCGAAGCCAGGAAATAATGGGATGCCCATGAATGAAGGTCTTACATAGTAGAGGTGACGAGACTAGTGAGCCAAGCGAGGAAACTAGAGAGGCTCAGGCAAGAAGCGCAGACAGCGGGAGCTCTTAACCAAAGAAAGGGGCCTCAAGCCAGGTAGACTTGCGAAAGCAGAGAGACAAACGATTACTTGAACAGAATTCCGAGAAGTGGGATTTACAAACAAGATGCAATGATTTACTTTATTGGGATTAATGGAGATGATTGAATTTACTGCTCGTAATAGAAAGGAAAGAAGAGGAAGACCACAACATCAGAGCATGCTGCTTTTAAACCCACTCGCAAGAAAAGAACTCACTTGCCAAGAGTCAACAAGGAAGGCGCCTACCTCAGAGAGGAGACACATACGAGAAGACTACGTCGATGCCCTCTTTTGTTGATTCCTAGTAACTATATCAAGCTGACTTAAAAGGAATTAGCGATAGGGGAAGATAAGCGTAGGCTTTACACCGGCGAAGGGATTCCAATTATATGAACATCAATGCATTATAGCTTCTGAATCTCGTGCTGGGGATTGGAACTTGAGTCGAAGGACAGAAATCCACTTCTAGTATGATTACTTCATTCCTCATGAAAGCAATAAGAAGACGGAAATAACTGCCCTCTCCCGTTCAGTCGATTTATTAGTAGGGCTTAGTAAAAGGGCCTCTTACCTCGCTCCTCTTACCAGTTTTTGATCCCCTTAAAATGGTTCCCGTAACAGTTCAGTTTGAAGAAGGACGCAACAAGAAAGAGAGCAAGACTTCTAGTCTTTCATCCAGCTCAGGTGCTAGGAAGAAGAAAAGATAACTCTAGGGCGAAGACTAACTTCTATCTAAAAGGGATTGGCCCCGGGATTGAGTGCCTTACTAATGGGGCTCTTGCCGCTAAGAGTACTTGCGACTTAGGGACTAAGCCGAGGACCTATTCTACATAATTCGCAGAGCCCTAATTAATAAAGATCCGAAACTTCCTCACCTTCACTAAAAGGAGGGATAGGCCCTGCATTTCCAGCATTTCCAGAGGTGCCAAAGCCTTCACGACAAGACAAGAAACCCCAGCTCTTGATGCCCCACTTTCATCTCCTGTTTATACCCCGAATTTTATTCCTTTTATTCCAGTTATTAATTATGATCCCGCTCTGGTACTAGCTTCGGGCCCTAATAAGAGATAAGGTGGCCTAGCTTTATTTAGATAAGGGGCTTCCCTCCTATTGTAATGGTACTAAGACGAAGTCGCTCCAACAACGGGAGTCGACTACGAGGCATTTTACTAAGACTTTGCGAACTCATAGGCGAAGCCCTGTCCCACGCCTTTTCCCCTGGCAAGACCAGCAGATCCAACTTCCGCTCCTGTCCTTGCTGCCCCTAAGGCCTATGAATAATAATTGGGAACTCACCGGAATAAAGGAAGGAGCTAATACCGGACCGGAAGTGCCTATGTATTATGCTTTTCTTATTGGTCTTTTCTTTGAGAAATTCAATTCCAACACGAAACCTTATAGAGATAGGGCCCCCTCCTTATGAGCCACGTATCTTAGGGGATTTCCTTTTTATACCCCCTGGGAGTGAAAGTTCACTGCTTGGCGAACGAGCAAGAGTTTCAGACTACATCTCAGGGGATAGCAACAAAACAAGGGTACCCCGCCGCTCCGCCTCTACTTTCGGAAAGAGAAGATTCACTTTGCCTATTCTTTGAAGAGTGGATCGCCAGCTAATATAATAGGGGGGGGAAGGTCTTGCTTTCTTCTATTATTATATTTTGAAAAGAGAAATGATCAATTTCTTAAAGCTGGAACTCTCGATTGGCACCATTGCATTGGCACCAGAGAAGACAACATAATCTCTTTCATCGGGAGATGAAGAGAGAAGAGAGCAGTTCGTTCCTTAGGCCTCTAATAGTCAAGTTTTGCCCTGCCCTGAGCAGATGCCTTGTCACTTGTTTTTTCCTTTTTCACCGAAAGGGGTTCGCTTTGTTTGGGATTGTACCATTCTTCGAATGCCTTTCGCTCTGTATTTACGTGCTTTTCTATTATTCAACAATTGCATTCTCCTTTGACAAAACCCTGCTGCTTCTTGCTTGCCCGTATATACGGGCTCCTTACTACTACCTATTGGTTGGTAACGGCATCCCTATCCATATCTTTATGCACGAAAGAAAGGGTTTCACCCGTTCCCGGAAATGAATATTTGTTTTATTCTTCTGAGCACAGGTATGACTTCCAAAGTCTAACACTTGTTTTGTTCACCGCCCTGATAAGAACAAGAGAACGTATAGGCAACATAAATTTGGATTAAAGAAAAAAGTTTTTTTTCTATTTAGAAAGGCTCCTTTTCTCTTTCCCCTCTATTTTTGCCATTATGTAGGCTAAGGCTAAGGTCAACTTTTTCTTCCATCGCTTCGCTTAAAGGGGGCTCTTCTATCCATCTTCCCGTTCGATCCGTTTGAAAGAGTAGGAAGTCGCTCAGTCCTGCCGGGGATTCCATTTCGATACCAAAGTCTCCATCCCACATCTTTCTCTTGTATCTCTAAAAAGTAAAAATCAATGAGTTCGTCCTCTTTCTTTAGCCATTTTCTGAAGATAGATGTGAATGGGCTAGCTGCAATCAAGCTTTAGCCTAGCCTAGTATAGTACAAGAGTACTGTCAAAGGCCAATCAATCAACTTATAGGATGCTTTCTTTGTAAAGTAAGTTGACATGGAAGAAGGGCTGCGAGGCCTGGAAGCCCGCAAGTACGGCTTTGAAAGAATGAAAGGAGCGAGATAGGAGTTTGAAAGAGAGGTGAGACCGCGAAGTGCAAAGCCCTCACTCAAGACTTTAGAAATGGCATCTATCACAATCACAGTCCTCCCTTTTTTAGTAAGAGAGGCTAGCTTCCCTTCTTTTCTGGTTGGTGAGGAAGGGTCCCAAGAAGGTAAGCTGACTCCTGAGGCGATCCCTTGCCATAGCCTTTGCTTGACTATTCTCCCATCTTGATCTTGGGTAAGATTAGATCCTTAGTCCTCTCCTCCCTTCTGGCCATTGAAAGCATTCCATTCCAATCTAAGTTTGTGGGCTAGTGAGCCAGTTTAGGTTCGAAGACAGGTAACTCAATCTCCGTAGTGGAATAGGGGGTTGCTTGCATACTTTGTTCAGACAGCACAGAATCAGAAGGGCACTGAATCAGAATCTAAGTCTTTATCCTCCACTCCAAACCTGCCAATCCGATCAAAAACAAGCCCAAAACACGGGGGTTGGGGATTTTTATCACATTGAGATGCTGCCTTAGGAAGAGAAATCCGAAAACAAGCAATTTTCCCGGTAAAACGCAAAAAGGCCGATTTGAGATCCCATCTACGAGCGGAAATGGACTTGCAGCCTAAAATCCCGGGAAAATAAAAGTGGAGATTGAACGCTAGAGGGCGAAGATAGGAAGCCACTTCTACTCAAGCACGGGGATTCGTTTACGGGATTCGTTTAGTGAGAAGAAGAAGGAAAGGCAATCGAGTACTACCAAAATTCTCTAGGAGCAGTAGCTTGAACGGGACTCTTTCTTAGCTTAGGGCTTGAAAGCTTCAGTGTTCTAGTGGCTTTTCATCCTTCTTCTTTCGGTCGGTGAGTACGGTATCAGTCCTGGGGCTAGGAAGCCACCGCCTCTTATAAAAGGTTGCTGACTTTTATATTGATTAGAAATCCGAATCTTATAAGTCAAAGTCATGGGCTCACCTTATTATAGAAGTTCTTACTTGGCGAAGAAGACTGATCTATTATAATATCAAGGCGAAGGGATGCGGGCAAGAAGCTAATAGGATAGGCTCAATAGCTGCTCAGAAAGGTTCTAGTCAGGGCATCATCCCCGCGCTTGAAAGGTTCAGTGTTCAAGGAAACCCTGGCGAATAGAACGAGTGTTAGGGGAGTATGGAAGACTACTTCTTACTCTTCTATTTTTTACCCGCTGCTGAAGTAACGAGGTTTTTCGATCAAGATTTCACCCTTTCCTTTCACCCTTCCTGTTACCCTTCCTATTACGGGCTTCGGTTCCTTCTGACTTGATATCTTCGACTCCTATCCTGCCGGAGATTGAGGAGCGGACACTCGCAAAGCGATTCTCTTCATTGTTTTAAGGGTTTCTATTTCCGCACACTTAGACAGGAAAGACTTTATATATTTAAATTAAATCTCTTCCAATTTTCTTTATTCAGGTGAGCTGCTTTAGCTTGAGCAAAGTGTTTTTGAACCCGTTAAGAAAGTTTGATTCGCTCCTACCTGTCTTTCGCCGCAGGTCGATATTGGAACGTACGACGAACCAGTTACCAACCTATTCACTTCTGCCGAAATGAGAAGATACATATACATTAATATGGTAAAGAGCCTGTCGTGACATATTCAACTTCAGCTTCCGCTTCACTAAACGTAGTTGACCAAATTGCATCAAGCAGCGCCCTACAGTCAACTCACCTCACATCGAGTCCTTCCTCTTCTCCAGGATTGGTGTGGGGAATCAGCCACTAGAGGCGAGATAGCCCTTGTTTAGTTTATCATTCCGTTCGGATATATAGCTGTATCCCTGGTCAAAGGACCAATTGATTCATAGCCAATGTTCTTGCCTTGCCTCGGGCATAGAAAAGCATCTTTGCCTATTGTCCGGGGAGGAAGGAGAAAGAGAATAGGCCCATGAACAAAAAAGAATTAGCGATTCAACCATATTACGGGCCGGAGATAGAGCTAAACAACTACTAACCAGGGGCCTAGGTACTCCTATCACATTGGGTATGATTTTGCCATGGTGGACTCTACAAAAAGGGATTCCAATCCCATCTTATTCAGTTGGAAGTGATTCACTCACTTTTATAGTATGGAGAACGTGAAAAGGGTAAACTTCGAGGCCTCCGGCCGAGTCAGAATTGCTTTTCCCCAAAGATGCCTCAAATCTTTTAAAAAGGTATCTTCCTGGTGACAGCAGTGGCAGCGGAGCAGCATCATTCATTCTAAGTTAGAAGGACGTCTTCCCCAAGTATATAACTTAAGCTTTACACAAATTGAAACTAAGGGCCCAAAAGCATAGAGATGGGACTCTAAGTCTTTTTTTATGCTGGTTCGTTGCGTCTCTCAACTCTAGGGGTCCTGCTCCTCTAAGCGGGGAGCATTCAAGAAGAATGAAGAGAGAGATTAGGTTCATATAGATACATTCACATGGAATCGGGAACTAGTAGACCTATTCTCCAACAATAGTAAAGGTCGAAGATCGCTCTTCTTTCTAGATTCGATAGTAGTCAGTCACTCGGAGCCGGAGCCTCAGTTCAGTCCTTTATTTCACCTGAATGGCTTGACGGTACGGCTTCGCTTGACTTGACCGGATCAGCTACGTTTACGTTTGTTATGGAACCGACCGCACTTGACTCTATTCGTCAGGGGACCAGCCAGGCCTTTTGAAAGCTACTATGATGTTTAGATTGACCGCCCTCTTCCTTAGGGACTTATTGATTAGGGCGAGCTACTCCGCCCTCTTTGAAAGCATCTTTCCTTCCCGCTGATGAACAGACGAAGTCGACTAACCAACTCACCAGCCAATAGCACACATTCTAAAATATTTTAGAATAGGAGATCCTCTGTCTTGGGGGCACGGGTGATAGCATGCGTCGGTCTTTGTCCCGTCCTGCTATGGCTGTACAAGGCCGATGGGAAGTCCCCAGTCCTGTCTCGGCGAGCATTGGCAGGAGGCGGGACTTAACCAAATAGGGTTCGTGAGAAATCCATTTTATTGGATAGCAGCGTTTTCTTTCATATTTACATATTTAGCTGGTACAGCCGTTTACTCAGTAGTGGTTAGCAGCATAAATGCAGAGGTGACACGATCCGTTGATCAAAGCCTCTTTGTTCTTTTATCATTTTATCGGATCATGCATTGAATTCCTAGCCAGGAGCTCCATTCTTCCGTATCTCGGTCAGTACGAAAGGGCGCAGCCCTAACTGGAAAAGGAGTCTTGGTTCCGCTATCCCGGGGTGCTTCTACCGCCTCTTGGTTATCCAAAGCATTTCAATCAGGTTTCCCCAAGCAATTGGAGAGGAATCTGCTTCTGTATCGAGCGCTTATACTAGCTCAAAGCGTTGTATCCGGGGGCTTAGTAGGGCCCATTAAGATTCACCAAATACAAGGCACAAGGGCTTTTTTCTGGTTCACCACAGAAGGCCGGTTGTCTGCTAAGTCTATGGTCCGATTCCAACTAATTATATAATAATCATTGATTCTTGTCTACAGCCAACTCGATTGCATCGATCCTTCTCTATTCTAGGAGCACCCAATCCAGGCATTCTCTTGTAAAGTGGACGATTTCATCATAACAAAGAGAACCCAGTACAAAGATAGATCCATTCGCTGAGCTCGAGAGAGCGTTTTGAACAATAACAAGAATTTCCCCTATTCATATAAAAAAATTGCCACTGCACAATCATTTCAATTAGGATCTGCACCAGTAGCTCTCAGCTGCTACAATTGCTTTAGTGGGAGCACCGGTAGAAAAACGGGTGGTCAGCCCCCAATCCTCCCTTTTCGAGCACGGCCCTCAACACGCAATATTGATTCTCAGGCCACGTTGTCAGGAACACAACGGATTGCATCCCGAGCGTTAGGTGAAGGGGTACGGTACTCAAGGTATCAGAAATGAAAAGAATCAGCTTTACAATAGCCTTTAGTTTCATGTCATTAAAGAGGTCGACGTAGCGAACCAGGTTCTTCTAACTCAAGTCAGTAGTGAGCTTTAGACAGGAAAGTCTTTGGCTGGATTTTACTTCTTTCTGGTCCTCTCTCTGGTCCAAAACCTTCTCTTCCTGGATGTTAGTAAGAAGAACTCGAATCCCCAGCTTTCGATATCACAGTTGTTCGTTTGCTGTTGGGTCGCTGCTCAAGTGACAGTTTGCTTTCATGGAAATGAGTGCCATATCAATGAATGTAGCAATAAGAGCTAAGTGATATAGGTTCAGTACAGTTTGAGTCGTACTGTCCAGAGGTGGGTTTATGAATAATCAGAGTTGGAGTCGTCACTTTGATTCGTAAAATCAGGAGTCGTCATTATATAATATAGGAGAATGGTACCAATTTCTTGGTGAAGCAGGATGCTCATTGACAGTCCTTTTGTTCTCTGTACTTGAGTCACATGACTCTCCGGCGCCGTAATGAAGAGTACTTATGTATCCCATATCTCGCATGAACCCATTTTTTTAAAGAAAGGCCATAGGTGTGGTTGATTCTCTGCTCTGTATCTTCATCCTGCTCGTCTGGGGAACAGCTCTTTCTTGCTGAAACTTAGGATTGTGATCAACCGGTACCTCTACCTCTAACTCTAAGGCTGTTTTGCTCGAATTTCGATATTCGTGACCACTTTCTAAAATGAGAATATACGTATATTAGACAGGATCCCTATACGATCTGGCCCGGCTTGCCTAATCCTGACGATGGGTACACGGAGGAATCCTCTCTTAGCGCGATAAGCTGACTTTCACTCACCTCCAGCAGCTGCTATTGATGTTTTTGAATGTGAAGGATGGTTGTGGGGGTACTTCTCGCTTTGCATAAATGCCAATTAATTCACTCCAAAAGTGCAGCTGAGAATCTTGCTGCTAAGCTAGGGGCATTTAGCCTTCTGGCTTCTTCTTTTTCTTTTTCGTGTGTGAGGAATTTCGTTAACTCTCGATTCTCACGATATCTATCTATGTAGTTCGTTCACTCGCTCCATCTTTGTTTGTTCTCGTTCTAGGTATTTAACTTGTCCGTTCGGATTCGGAAAAGCAGAAGAAAGATAGGCGGATTCCCATTCGTTACAGCTTGCTTTTCCACTCACCATGCGGGATCCGAGGATTGCTTTCTTTAAAAGAAAGTTGGTCGTCAACTCGTAATTCAAAGCGTGGGTTCAGCTCTATCGGTCGAAGCAGGTTGATTGGTTCCAGGGCTACGCGCCTATCTGCTCTCTCAAGTCTAATACGCCCCTTATTCCCTTTTCTGTTGGGCTTGCCTTGATTCAAATGACGTGGCTCGTCCAGTTCTAGATGTCGCATCAGTGAAATCCTATTCTCCGCTTTATTTTCAGAATACAGGACGAACAAGTAGTCCAAGTAGACCCTTTAGAGGGGACGAGATTCAACCTTTGCATTTTATCTTCGATTGAGTTTGAGCTAACGGGAGAAGTTCACTAAAGAACGTCTCTCAATAATAGAGAGTTCCTAGTGAGGAGGTGGTTGGGGTTAATCAGCCATTTCCTTTGCTTGCTCGATCAAACACAACCGCACTGCACTGCTTTTTCTCCAATCGGGGAAGTAGGGGAGCCCAAACCACTTTGTCCACCGCTCTCTCTTCTCTTGCGGACCCTTCCTTTTATATGATATATGAACATTTGCATTCGGGCTGCCTAGAGCCTTTCCATTTGTTTAGTGCAGCTCTTGTAAGGCAAGAATTACGGCTTAAAAACAGACGGGAGATTCGGCTACCAAACTGGACAACTAACCAATTCTGTCTCGCATTCTCTTTTTCAAAGACTTCCTTCGTGAATGGAATCTTCCAACTTGTGTAAGTAGAAAGATGTTACCTATAAAAGTCTAAGATCGAGCTACGAAGTTGGTTGGCCATGCATTATTGATACCGCATTTAGCGTACTTGAACCGGGCAAGTGCCTTCCACTCGAACTCCAACAGATATTTATTCCCGAGCCAGACCTTCTATCTGTCGGAGCGATAGAGGGGATTTTTGTCAATGGATTCGATTCCTTGGTTTGGAATCACCAGAATAAATGACCTCCGGAAAAGCCACAGGCCAAGCCTTTCCCTTAAAAACCGGGCAGAACAGGGGTAAGGAAGGGCCACCAATTACTGAGCCGGTCAAGCTTACCCCGCCCTTTGACTAGAACTGCCCTATATGCAATTGCAATTTATGTAACAAAGGAAGATACCTAGATCTTTTCTTAGTTGGGTGCCTCTCTTGGTCGGTTAATACGGATAGATTTATGTCAGGCCGTAGACAGATAGAAAAATACATAATGCCATATCTGAAAAAAGAGGAACACTTATACTACGACTATAGGTCAGTGTTTTCGCTCGAGTAGAGGGAGTGAGGTGAGCCAATAGTTTTTAGTTATTCGCCGGCTCAAGCGAAAAGGTAAGAAATAGATCTACAAGTTCAGGAAGTTTTGTCCTGTCTGGGCAAAGGGATAATTTTCTTTTCGAGTCAAAAGAGTTCCAAGCGGTCGAATTGAATTGGTCGCATCCGTCTTCCCGCTTAGTGAATCTTTAAGGGGCGTAATTAATCCAATCTCTCAATCGGTTGGTCAAATGCATTGACATTTGCGCATTCGATTTCTTCTTTTCCAAAAAGTGGGTTCAAATCCCCTTGCCTTGCTGCTGAGTATGCCCTTGTTTTTTTTCTTCTTGAGGAGTGGCTAGCTTATTTCTTCATCTACCATTGGAATTGAAAGTAGCGGAATCACCCATGATGACTGTTTCAGTTCTTGATTCAGTTGAACTGCCCGGCCGAGCTCTTCAATTGAAAAAAGCGCGTTTCGTTCTTCTTGAATCTCTCGGAAAGAGGAAGAGGTCCCCATAAGCTAGTTGGGCGAGCGAATCCGTTTATTTCAAATTTTTGAATCTTCCTTCTTCTCCTCTGCTTTTGCTCTGGCCTAGGAGTAGGAGCTCAGGTCAGGCATGCCCTTGATTCTTGCCGCTCATGCCTTGCCTTTTGCTTGCTTAATTTAGCTAATCCGCTAATCTTGAATCCCTTGCTCGCTTTGTTCCAGTTCATCTTTCTTCTGCGAGGGAAATCCATAGGTTAATTAATAGCTTTCTCTATTTTTGTAAACAAGAAATATGCGCCCCTCCCCTCTTCTCTGTTGTTTTTCATCTCGTAGAGGGGGGCTATAGTTCAATAGTATAGGAATTTCTCCTTAGAAGAGGGAGGGCGTGCCACCGCATAGGGGCCCCCGTATAAGCTCCCACAAGGATTGATAATAAGCATCAATCCACAACCTATTCTCACGTGTAGCAACTTATTCTCTGGTTGTACCAACCTATTCTATAGGGTTTGGCAACCTATTCAGGAAGCAACTGATTCGCTACAACCTATTCGTGAATGAGAGATACCAACCTATTTGATTTGGATGAGTGTGAGCAGACGATTCGATAGAGAATACATACGATTTTGGATCCTAAGCATACTATTCTCAATGAGTTCCTCTTGCTTTCTTAGAGTGAGCAGTTCGTAGCTATTGGTCAGACAGAAGGGTACTCTAGGCCTCGCCGCTGGAGAGGCATACACCGGAGAGCTAGCTAGAGAATAGATCCCTGCTGTGAGTGAGTTGGTATGGATTTTCAGTAAGCTATGGAGCGAATCGGTCACACGCAGAGCGAGCAAGCCATTCTAGTAAGCTTCCTTTGGAGTGAGAGTTCGCTTAGCGGTCAGTCCCGACAGCCATAGTAAGCAAGTCTACGATTGAGCACTTTGAAGGCAGTGGAGTTCGACCGACCTTTCTTACGTCCATTTCCTTATGGAGAGTTCTAGTGGGCAGGCCGAAGTGACCGTATGGAAGGGGCACCGATCCTTTCTATCTAGTTGAACCAGTACGAACTAGCACCGGTCACTTCTCCTGTTGCTTCTTTAGCTTGATTCGAGTGAACGTTCAGAAACGTGTAGCCCTACTCCGAATCACTTTCTTCAGAAAGAGGATTCTTACAGTCTGCCAAAGAATCAAACTGGGCAATAGGAGCTCCTAGTTCCTTTGGATGAGTCTAATTACCAGCTTTAGAGTACATCTCCCCTCTAGTGGGACGAGCGAAGGGCTTCCCCGAGACTTTCTAGTTTACTCAGGAGCTTCCTCGTTCTTCTTTCTCTGGTTTTCTTTGTTCTTTTGACAGGCATCCGGGGACTTCTTCCTCAGATCTCTTTGTTGAGAAAGAATTCTCTATGCTGGCAGTTCGTAGCAGGGAATTGGAACTAGCAGTTCCGATGTCTTCTTTGTCTGGCTTGCTCTTGCTTCAAACGAGTAGAGAAACCTGACTTTCAAGTCAAGAGTCCCCCTCTTTCCTATCTATAGGGACTTCCAAGTCTCAAGCTAAAGCAGCATATATTATATCTATGCGAAAAGACGGGGTTTCATCGACTTCCAATATATTGGATTCCACGGCAAGATCGGAAGAGAACTTCTTTAGGCTCGCTTCCATGTGAGACCAGTCGCTTATTCGGGATATGCTCTGTCACCACTAGCCCTTGATTCAGAAAGAGGCTTTTCCAATTCCTTTCGTAGATTCTACTGATTGAGAATTTGTACTCCTAGTAGTTCCCTTTTCTTCCTTTCATTAGCCGCTTTAGAGTGAGAGTTCGCTTCCCACCTATGGGTGAAATCACGTCATGTCAAATTCATTCATACAACCTCTTTGCAAAATGAAAAGTGGCTCCAACCCCGTGTTTTTGGCTACAATTCCAATTCCTTTCATACAGGCGCCCGAAAAGAGGTCAAAAAGACATGATTTTGCCATAGGCTGGCTACAACTTTTTGAAATTCACATCTCACTTATGAAAGGAATTTGGCTTTCATGGTTTTTCCACTAGATGGGAAGAAAACTAGAATCTATCTCCAGCAGAGAAGATAGTCACTAATGAATAGCAGACGAGTCCCATCCGGACTTCCAATCACTAGGAAACAGCCAGGGAAAGACTCATTGATCGGCAAGTGCCAAAAAGTCCCATTGAGTTCTTTCTCGGAGCTTTAAACTGCCTTGGATTGATCTTCGATTTCGAATGACCGATTCATAAGAAAAAAGAGAACGTTCATTCAATCGAAGGAAGCTTTGGCGCTAAGTTTCCTAAAAATATTAGACTGTTTCGGGTAAGTCCTCTACGTAATGACAATATACTTTCCCGTTCCTGCTTCCCTTTTTCTTTTGTTTCACTCTGGGAAAGCCCTTCACTTTCACTTCAATTAAAGAAAGTAACCAAAACAGTGACAATGCTATCTACGGTTCGAATCTTATAGTCTGTAGAGACCGGTTTCCGCCTTCGGACACTCATGCCAGTTGTTGGCTAATCTGATCTGATGATTATCGAGTTTCAATTCGACAAGTACCAACAGGCCGAAAAAAACGACAAAAAAGGCCTTGCCTACTTCTCGAAGTCAATAGCAACCACTCTTCAAAATGAGATTTTTTACGTTCCTTCTTTCAAGTCAGAAGAGGCTCCAGCCACACCATAAGACAAGGATGGCTAAGCTTGCCAAAAAAATGGTAGAAGAAAGGGCTTGACCAACTTTATCCACCAAGTGAATAACCCCCGAATTTTCAATGTGAAATTGGGGGTGCCCAGATCTTCCTGGTTTGGAGCCAAACTCCTAGGAACTTAACTTATGGGATAATAAAGAGACCGCTCCTCCCGAGATGCCTTTGGGCACTTTTGTTGTTGATTGTTAGGCGAAATCTTTTCTACTAAGGTAAGATAGGAAAAGAGATTGACCGACCCCCAATCTGCTTGACGTCAACCTCTTTTAGAAGAAAGAAAAAGATTAATGGAATGAGTTCATTCTCCTATGCTATGCGTTCATTTCATTTTAGTAGATTCGATTTACTTACCTTAGCTTAGTAATTAGAATTCTTATTTGTGCAAAGCAAGTAATGCTTTTTTTACCGCTAATAACCTTTGGGTGGCCTTCCTTCCGAAGAATCGGAATGAGTATACGATCAAACTGCTAATCGAAGGAGGATGAAAAGTCTGAGACTCTTGAATTGGATAATGGGGTACTTGATGTAGCTGAAGAGCCCACTTTATCCAATTCAATTGAATTGAATACAAAGATAAAGAGTTCTTTGATTTAGCTTTTTTCTAGGCGAATGGAATGAATTGGCTTTGCCAACATTTAGTTCACGAAGTTCCGGTACAAACGAAGGTGATTTGCTAACTCTCTATCCTTTCATTGAGAAAGGGGCCAACATTGGCATGGCATGGGTTTTCGACGAAGTTTTAGGAACCCGACCCGAGCTCAAAAGCTTCTCCCTGAGGGACTTCCCTTCCTTTAGGAGATTCAGCCACCAAGGTGGAGGTAACTGCTTCCTTTTCTTTTCAAGACTATAAAAAAAGACTGTTATTACGCCCGTGGGACACTTAACTCCCCTTTTTGGGGGGATTCAAACTAGCCAATGAAGACTTTTTCCTATACTAATAAATTGAACCAAATATTCAAAAGAAAAGAGCCGGAGAATCATTTCCCATGAGCTTTAGAGTATAAGAACAGCGCAATCGCAGTGAGCAAAGAAGAGAAGCAGCTTAAGCTTACGGGCGGCCAATAGCTATTTCATATCCCGCTGTTGATGAATCTCCTTTTTTCGAAGAGTTTGCTACCACTTCGTCGGTTGGTTTCCCTCTATGTCTTACCTCTAAAGGTGCGATGCCGATAGAACTCATAGATGCCTCGTTGAGGTTCGTAGCTAGCGAATAAGAAAGAGGAAGAAAGTAGGAAAAAAGATAAGAATCCGCGGTACGGGTCTTTCTTTCTGGAGTTTTCCCGGAGAATCAAGCTTCCCTCGAAGGGAAGTTCCCCGCTCTCGAATAATAAGTAAGCTGACTATCCCGCAGTGAGCGCTACCTAAGCACTGTTGAAGGCACTCAGAGAAGAGTAGAAAGAGTCCTAAGAGGGCTTCTCACTAAGACTTTCGACTCCGATGCCTTTGATTTTATTTTATGATAGATTAGTCACCTTAGTGATCTTGTTCCCATGCCCTTCTGGTTAACCGGTTGAGAAGTAGGCCTTGTTAGCTGCCCCCGCCAACTAGAGATCCTCAGAAGCGAACCGAGGAGAAGGCCATCTCAGTGATGATTTGATCTCCTTCTCTAACCTATGCTTGGATGTCAGAATCTTACCTTGGTTGGGTACACGACCATTAGTTGCCTCCGCTACGTCTGTATGTAACTTTGCATTACAGTGAGTGGTTTAACCGGGTGAACCAATTCTTATCCTTATTCTACCATCGTCCATCTTTGCAGAGACGAAAGGGAACCCTATATAAGATAAGGCAGGAATAGCCTTTAAGGATTCTAGCTCCTCTACTCTTGATTTTCTTTCTTTTTTCACCTCCCTGACTTTCCACTATGCAAATAAATAGGCGGTCTTTCTCATTGCCTTAAACTTCCTTTCAAGAAAATAGGCTTCTTCGTACCGCACCGCACTCGACCTTTGGTTTGGATCAATGTCCCATCCACCGCCCTTCTTCTCGATTGCTGCCCAGGAGGGCACTCTGGAGCAACGTTTGAACGCGCTCGACCTTGTTCACCCTTTCCGCTAAGTATCCCGCTCTTCCCTTGAGTAGACAAGACAAAGAAGGTAGCCATTCCCTCATGATGGAATGTCCCATACCATCCCAAGTCGTAAGCGACAACATGCCCAATCTGTCATAGCCAACTCGTTTCCTTCTTTAGAAAATTAAGCTCCGTCCGCTTTTGCTCACTGTTTTTTTGGTGAATAATGCAATGCGGAACTTTTACGCTCGGCGTTTGAAATTGGAGGCGTGTTTCGCCACAAATAAATGGGATATTCTATTGGCCATAGAAAAATATAGAAATAAGTCCCGAAAGCTGCAATCAGAGCTGCAGTCGGAGCTAGAGACGAGGAGCTAAGCGTCTAGGATGACTGAACACTGATGGTGTGAGTCATCACTTATGATATTATATTTCAACCAGGCTGTTCCTGATTGAGTTCTTTATTATTATTATATATGAAATTTTCTAGGATATCAGGTTTAGCCGTTGAAGGACCTGTTCTAGTGTTGCAAGCTAGAAAAAGTAATCAAGCTAGGTTCAGTCTTTCAAACTCCCTCTCTCCTCCAGTGAGAAAGAAAGTCAAGAGGAGAGACTAGAAGAAAGCTTGGAGTGGAAGAAAGACGGAAGGCGTGGGGAAAGAAAGAAAAGAAGGAACGGGAAGGTTTGGGCGGTAGGACCCATTGAATCAGTCATAATTTCATAACCTCTCGTAGGCCTCTCTTTTTGTGAGAAAGAGGCATTCCAAGAACTTATATGGAGGAGAAAGACTGGTATTAGCTTAGTTTGCTTCTTTAGTGGCATCCCGTCGCTTGTTTACTTCGTAACCTTCCTTAGAGCATTTTTCCTTGTCTTTCTCATTGGCATCCGCTTACAGAATTCCCTTTAGAGCGTACCTTCCTTGCTACGGTTACAATAAAAAGGAAACTCTATCTTTTCTATTCCGCTTGCTGTCTCAGTTCGGCTATAAGCCTTTTGTTTCTAGTGTTGTGTACTAAAACGATTCAAAGCCGATCGAGAACCGGAATCGCGGATAAGGGAACAGAAAGATTCTCTTGGATCATAAAGAAGAGCTTTGGTTTACGAACCTTCAGATTAAAATCTGAAAAAAGCCCGAGAAAGAAGAATTGGACTACGACTACCGGACAGCAAAAAAAGACTTTCTACGACGAGACCAAGAATACTGGCACCCGTAACTGAACTAGCGACAAGATGGATTTTCCTAAGACACTGGAGCTGAACGTGTTTCCGACTTTAACTAGCTCTATAGACTGACTCGCCTACTCCCTACGCCCTACAACCCGAAAGACGGAACAAAGAGTTCTCTCTGCGGCTTAAGGCTCTGTTCATAAGTTCAGTAGCCAAAGCTGCAAGAAAGAGGGAATTATTCAAAGCGTGCCCCTGAGTACCGCCCCACGAACTACTTGCCCTATATATGACGAGTTGAACTGAGCTTGACTCGGAATGAAGGGAAAGACTTTTTTGATTAATCAAAACTTTCCATGACCTACTTTCCAACTTTATGGGAGTAGGGGCAACCAGCTGGAACTGTTCTATTTTTACGAGTTGACGGACTGAGAGAACAAAGTGGACTAAAGGCCAAGAAGAGGAGAGGAAGCGGAAGCGAGCAACCAACCCGGGATCGGAAGTTTCCTGTTTGACAAAGGTAGCCTTAGCTAAGTAAGAGTAAGTAAACAGATCAGGTGTAGCGATAGAGCGGTTTCGTTTACGATTCTATTCAAAGAGGCTATTGCGCCTAAGTCAATCCCTCGTATCGGCCGGCTGTCTTATGACGGGGGACACAACAAGTAGGTGCGAAGCCTTTAAAAGCCCAAACAAGCTTTCTTCGTTCGCACCTTTTAGCCTCTGTTACAGAAGTGGAAGGATTCGTTGGTAGTTTGCTCTCTTGCTAGAGTAGGTATACGCGGATTCGGGTTGCCTAAGTAGAAGGCATGGAACTAGTGATTCCCTTGCGATCTTGTCTTCCTACTATAGAAGGATCAGCGCACGGATCAGGGTTTCTGACTCGCAGAAATAGGCTAATGCTATGCCTAAAAGTAAGCATTGGATGAATGCCCGGGCATTGAGAAGGAAGTCCGCTTTTCTCCATCCTCTATTACAGCATAGTTGGAATTGGATATTTGTAGATCGGATCTTTTCTGGTTCTTGAATACGGCAGGGCCCTTGACTAGGAATTCCGACAGCATCGGCTATGCTGCCTCTTAGTCAATTTGTGATGAATTCTCTTCCTATTCGTTCGCACCCGAGAGAGAGTAGCTTCCTTTCGAGCTGGGTAATCGTCGAAAGAGAAAAGAGTGGTTATTCCGACATGCCGACAGTGCCATGAGCTTCTTCTTCTTCACTCGGAGTGCTTTCTGAAAGAAAATGCCCTTCCTAAACCAAGACCGGATAAGAGAAGAGCTGCAACTGCAGGGGATTCACTAGCAAAGGTAGCAGGAGTCGATAAATTGGACAATCAGGTAAGCTATTTAATTTTTAAATATCCACCCTGGCTTGGCTGGTATTATTGGGAGGACTCTTAGGCACGGTAAGACTATTATTAACTTCAAGCCCTAGTACTTTGACTCTTAGACACCCGCTTGCCGTCTTTCCTGCTTTGCCATTTTACTTGTTTGCTGCAACTTATGGGGCTTACCCTGAGACTGCTCCCAGGGCTTAGGACTCCCGACCAAAAGAAGACTTGAACTTAATGGGCTTAGCTGCAGTTGGATGGCAGGAATCAGTCTTTTTCTGCAACAGGTACTAGATCTTCCATTGCCTTACAGGAAACTGGCCCTACATTTACAGGGCTTACCAAAGGGGAACTCCAGGTGAAGACCTTATTAAGCACTCCAATTGGGCTTGCTTCCCAAAGATCCTTAGCTTTCTCCCAGGAGTGATACAATGGCAATAGGAGAAATCCCACTATTACGGGCTCTAGGTGGAAAACTTCTTACCCAGAGACTGGAAAACCCTTATGAAAGCCCTTTTTGTTCGCGAAAGAAATGAAACTTATAAGAGTCCCGATATCCGCTATCAATAGCTTTAGGCACTGACGATCCGATCCTCTAATCTATTTTCTAGCTATCGGTAAGGTAAGGGCGGCAAAAACACAAAAAAGGGATTTTCTCGACCAATAAAGAGAGGGATTTGAAGCGCGAGCCCTATCAACTCCTTTAGAAAAGAGGAATAGTTCAAGTGATCCGGAATTTGCCCTATTGATCTTGTCCCTCCTTCTTTCAAACTCACTTTCTCAAAAATAGGCTTTCTCATAGGCTTGCTCACTTAAGACATAGTACAGAATAGGGCTTCCTCTTTATCCTGCCTGCCTTACAAGGTTAGACCCTTACTACCCTCTAACCCTTAGACAATGGATCGACATGAGAGGGATTAGGAATAGAAGGACCTAGCACTATCATAGGAGTCAGTTTTCTCTCAATGTAAGAACTCTCACTAGAGAGGCTTGCTTACCGCCCTATTTGACTAAGGGGGGACTTCAACTTACAGGGCAGCGAAAGAAAGTCCAATTGCTGGAACTGCAACTAAAACACCAGCAAAGTAAACTGGCCTAGACCGCTCGTATGAAACCCATCTAAGGAAACTTCCACAAGCCCGACAGCAAAGGGATCTCAAACCGCTGGAAGCTTTGAATAGATAGTAACAAGAAGGCATTTTTACTCTATTCCTAGTGGGCTTGAAAGAAAGCAGAATATCCTTCGGTTTTCCAGATGGTTAGTGGGCGGTGTAGGTGAATTTACAGTTATAGGGTATAGGAATCATCTTAAACAGAAGCAAAGTCCCTTTCATGGGTAGTAAGTAGGCTGAAAGCCATTAAAGGAGAGGAAGTGGGTATAGAACTAGAATCAAGAGAAGGTGGTTTTACCACTTCGTTCAGTTAAGTTAACAGGTCTAGCTCAAACCTATAAGCCTAATTGGCCTTGCCCCACTTAATTCAACAACTCTATCTACAGCACTACGAAATGGCGAACCCTCACAAGAGCTATGTGAAGTCTCATTGGTTAACCTTTAGGTTTTCGAGATGGGTATATATATATAATGGTATCTCAATTCACTTATTGTTAAGCATACCGGCGTCTGCACGGGAGCAGATTTGCCGATGGATGGAAGGCTGCTCTTCGCGCTGTTCCTTCGAGCTGTGCTTTCTTGTTCGCTTCGGTGCTATATTTGTTATGCCCTTATATAGCCCTGTGCTAACGCACAGTATTTCTTTCTACTACGTCATATTTTGAATAAAAATAAAGAATCTCCGATCAAGAGCCTCTGTTTAATCTGTGTCGATTTATTCTCCATTAGCAGATGAAGCATATGCTTCTGGTTATAAACCTTATGAACCTAGCTTCACCTAATTCTTATGCGTAGGCGTTTGCTCTAGCTATGTATCACTTATCCTTTTTTCTAGACGACCGCGGATTCAAAGTAAATCCTTTTGTTCGCTGCTTCATTGCTAGCTGAAATAGCTATTGCTTCTTTTTAAGCGGACGAGTCCGCCTCATCAGTGTCAGCCTCTGTTGTCGAATCGGTTCTAGAAAAACCCCATCCTTCCTCGGAACAGCAACTAAAAGAGTGAACTTCCAGAGCCAACCAATTCAAGGACAGCGTAGGATGCAGTGGTAGCAGACTCCCTTATAGAATCAATCAATTATAGGTTCGGCGCATTATCTGTGATGATTTCGTGAGGCAATCTTATTGTATTAATGGAAGCTTTTAAGTAAACTATTGGTTTGAAATGTAATACATATAAGGAAAGACAGGGACTGACCGGGTTCCTCTTCTCCTGACTACAGAACTAGGGAAACCTCGAAGCTTATTCTTGGCTAGGCCTTTTCGCTATCTACGAAAAAAGCTGTTATAGGTCCGATCTTGCTCTGGGGCTTATCTGGGACCAATGGGTCCAGCAGGGGAAAACATCCGATTAGGTGAAAGCCTACTTCTCTCTTTATCTTCAGCGACATCAGACTTGTCAATCGTCCGATTAGTAGATAGCACCCGACCGGGAAACCTATTTCGTTCCACCACGCAGTGAGTCAAATAATTACGTGAAGTAGTCGATCCTTCGGCATCAGATTCTTCATTCAGTGGCAGAAGTTTTATCCTCTGCTGATTTAGCAACAGAAATGGTATATGATACTGGTTCAGCTAAATAAATTGTTTGTATCAGCTACATAAATCGATCCCGAAACAGCGGATAAGGAAACATCAATCAGTCCCCTCCCTCTCTTTTGAAGGACAATGGACCCGCCTCTTGTCCTCTTGCTTTGTCACCTGATGAACCCCCTCTTCTCGGGCGATAGGGCTTCCTTGGGTTCCTTTTCTACTCCCTTGATGGATGCCGGACCTAGGCAAGGTCCTGGTCCTTCTTTTGACGCTCGATCCATGAACTCCATGGATGATTCTGAGAGTGGCCCCACCAGGTTCTTTTTACCACTCCGAGGGTTAGGATCAAGGGTTGCTCTAGTGCGCCCACCCGAAAGAGACGACGCACGCCCTTCTTCCTCCTCTCAATCTCTTCAAGCTTCACCCGCTTCCTTCGTGCGCCCGCCTGAAAGCGACTGCGCACATTCTTCTTCTTCCTATTGCTTACCTCCACAAACCCCTCTTCAAGTTCCTTCTGCTTTTGAATAACTGCAGCTATCTCTTGCTGCACAAGGTTAACTGCACGGTGCGAGTGCTGTTCATGAGTTGTAGAATGAACAGCTTTCTTCCCTTTTTTCTTTTTAAAGGATACTTCTTTGCTCCACTTCTTTACTTTTTTACTTCTTTTCTCTTTATTAGACTAACTATATAATTCCGTATTTGCGTTATTTTCATGATCTCTCGCTACACGAGTCTAATAACGAAGCGAGCCTTCACCGCAAAAACAATGGCCAAGGCTAGCCCCCCGGAGCAGCCCACCTTCATTAAGAAGGAAGTGAAGGTGTGCCTCCCCAGAGAGCCCCCAACCCTATAAAATAGGGTCTGAAACCAGTCCATTCTTTCGAGTTTTAGACAAAGAAGATACAAAAGACTGGACACTGTTGCTACAAAGAGGAAAGGCATCGATTTCTTACAAATAAGAGTACCATGTTTGCCCAATAATCAGACTTTCTTCCTCAATCTTCGGAGTACCCGTAATACTTTCTCATCCGAGAGTGTTCCAAAACTCTCTGCCATTTGATAGGCACTACTCGTAGTAGAACTTATAATAGGGTGGAACGCTTATTCATAGTCATTTTTTTCTATACCGGCTGTACCGATTATATGTCGGATAGGCGCCCGCCCCCAAGCCAGTGTCCATCTTCATGAAATTACATTGGTAGACGGGTTGGGACCAGCCTTCTATCCCGCTTTCCTTAGGCGGGGGCAGGATTCGAACCTGCAATCTTCAGGTCATGAGCCTGATGAGTTGACCATTCCTCTACCCCGCTTCTTCCCCTTCTCCTCCTTCATCCTCGTTGGTCCTTTTGACATAAGATTCTCGGCCGCTTAAGAGACTGACTATCTCTCTCTTTATTTATACGCAATATCTTTATTTAAGTAGCAGAGTGACTACTTCTTTCTGCTCGTACTTCCTCTCTCGTTAGTGTACTCGTGGTACTCGGTAGTGCGCTCGTGATACATCGCGCAACAGCGCTTACAGCAGCTCGTAGCTATTGAATGCATGGGAGTGATGATATATTGATTGCACGAGCTAGCCGATTCGGAAACATTATCCGATTCATCTACAGAATCTGGTTGAGCAAAAGAAACCGACTAAGCAACAACAACCTATGAGATGATCAGCGGATACGAAAGAGACTCTCACTCGGGAACTAAACCTAACAGAATCGGTGACTCCTTATATGTAGGATAGATCTCTGTGTCTAACTACTTTGCCCCGTGGGCCCTGCACTAGTAGGAATCAGACTAGGAAGAAGAACCAACAGCAGCTTTTCTTTACACATGGGTAGGCTGGAGAAAGCCCCTATCTGTAAATCCAAGCCATCTTTCTTCCTTATCATCCGGGAACTCCACGAAGACGAGACTCATAGCAGCAGGAGTTGATCTTTACACAGCGGTAGTTGCTCGCCTTAGACCGGAAGACGTCACTCCAGCGTGCAAAAGAATAGCATGCGCTCGAACAACAGGGATCAATTCATTCAGCAGACCAAGAAGATGAATGAAGAAGATTTGCAATCACATCTGCTCAAGGAACTGTTCTTCTTGAACTCGGTAAAGCAGTTGATGCTTACTTGATTGCGGGTATTGGCCTCAACCTACTAATAGGAATGTGACTGTCCTCTAGCCCTAGTTGGAACTGCCCTTTCCCGAGAAGAAGAGGATACTAGCGGATATAGCTAGTAAATGGAACTCCAACTCCCTCGCTCCTAACTCAACTATGCCCGGATAACCTACTAAAGAACTTCATTCGTTGGCCGAAGCCGGCTCACTCATAGAGGAGAAAGAGGAAGAACTCTAACTCTTCTCTTTACACTTTGTCCTAGAAGCCCGGGACTAGCAACCAATAGGAGAAGAGGATCCTAGCAACAATAGCAGCCCTGCCTGCGAGTAGAAGAACAAGGATACTAGCAGCCGTAGAAGGAGCAGGGTACATTTCCAATAGGACCCTTCCTTGCTGAAGATGCCACCCTTGAACTCAAAGCGGACGTAACAACAGGGTTCACTACTGAGCTATAACTCACAGCTGAAGGAACTACTTGACTTGGAGTTACGGATTGAGAGGGGTTTATGACTGAGTGCCGACTCGAACTACTGGACGTCGGATTGACGAGGGAATGCTCTCCCACTCGAGCGACTCGGTTAACTGATTTTCATCCAACAGTCCGGAGTTCTTTTCAGACAAAAGAGTCAGGGGATTGAGTGGAATCCACGAGTCCGGATTTTTTTTCATCCTTCTATCTGTTCTCGAACAGGTATCTAATCGTATCTAAGCGTCTTAATAGGATAGTACTGAGTTGAGCCCGTGTGTTCGCCCGAATGCTGTGAGTCAGGAGTTGTATCTGGGCAAGAGCCCTCTATCTATTCTTCTTACTAGGGCGTAGTTAGAGTAGATTCAGATTCCGCTAATAGGAGTTCAACCAGAAGAAAGACCTGCAATAGAGAAGATGGCCTCACTACCTGCATGAATCAAGTAGTCATTCCCTGCTTTAGAGAATCAAAGCGGAATCCATACCTGTTTTAAAGAAAGTGGAGGAGATCTCTTTCTGTGCCCGGTGATACAATATAAGCGTTGAAGACGCAGGCCCTAACCATCGCAGGGGTCGGTATCCCCATCAGCTACCTCCCCGTATCAAAATCGTACACCAAAGTACTAGGAGTAGGCCATGCTTGAGACCAAATATCGCCTTTTTTCACCTGCAAACTCTCCCCCTGAGCTCGAAACCCTGGTGGAGGACTCCTATAAACCTATTCGTGGAGGTCTCCATGAGGAAAGGCCTTTTTGACATCGAGCTGATGCAGTGGCCAAGATCTGTTAGCTGCAACTTACAGAATGACTCGTATGGAATTGAGTTTAGTTTGGCCACAGGAGCAAACGTCTCGAGATAATCGATGCCATAGGTTTGTGTGAAACCTTTCGCCACAATACGAGCCCTCTCGATAGAGCCATCCGCTTTGTGTTTCAGGGTATATACCCACACCTGCAGCCAACCGTACGTTTGCCTCTTGGTAACGTGACCAGTTCCCAAGTGTCGTTCTTCTTTAGAGCCTCCATTTCTTCTATCATAGCTTTCTTCCACTGAAGATGATTGAGGGCTTCTTCAAAATGGGAGGGGTGGAAGAAATCGTTGAAACGAAAGCTTTAAAGGAAGGAAGCTTGATAGGACACAAAGTGATTAATAGGGTGGAGAAGTAAAATCTCTCTTTTCTTTCCTCAAGGCAATAGGTAAATACAGATCAGAAACAACAGAAGGAGGAAGTATTGAAGGACAGATCGATAATATATCTCTTTTAATGAATTAATTGCCTGATTGCGACAGCTTATCGAGACTTGTTACTAGACCAAGCAAATTCCCTAGAAGAGAGCTTAAAGAGGGCTGAAGTTTAAGGAAAAGAGACCTTATAAAAGAAGTAAAAAACTCCAGAACGAAGGGGATAGATTGAATACTGAAATCGTGTTTCACTACTGAAATTGCTAAACTCATACTGAAATCGTACTCTGCTACCGCAACTGCAACAGGAAAGATTCCAGATGAGCGTCATAAAGACTATACAAGAAAAAATGGCAAATTAACGAAATTGATTCCAGGCTGACTCCCGCCTCGCCTATCTCTCATCAGACAGTATCAGAAAAGTGACTATCCATCTTCCTTAACTGCAGGAATGCTGACCTCTGCCCCTATCCGCCTTCTCTCCCTACGGGCCTTCAATTAATGCACTAGCAGGGAAATAGATAGGTTCACGATCCCCACCTGGGAAGCACTCACTACGCTACGTAGACTTCTTTATTGATAGTGCCTGGTAACTAATCCCATTTACTAGCTCTTCTCTTACTTTCACCCCCTATCGTGTTATAACCCTAAAGGCAAGCGAGGACGAAGAGAGGGAAGAGAAAGAATCCCTGCCTGCCCTGTAGCTAATCGAAGGAGCGAAGAAAGCAACAGTTAGCGCATCCGTTTTCTCGCTTGCTTAAAGCTACATTCTAAGAGTTGAGTAAGGACTTTAGTGCTTAATCTACTCTTAGCAGCTAAACGAAGAAAGCAAGAAGCAACGGATTGAGCTAGCCTCGCCGGGTACAAAAAGAGAAACAACGTTTATGGAACCTCTCGGGAACGCACCATCTTTTATAAAAAGCCTTCTCGTAGACAACCCTGGAACTAGAACAGAAGCCGTGTCTGTCTATACGCCGTCTTAAGAGAGAGCACTCCCAGATGCTACTGCTAGCCAGAAGCCAGATCACACTCACAGCGGGACATAAGTCTAGAAACCCGTGTTTTTTGCTTGAAAAGGGCCACTACTAACTATGGGAGGGTGGAAGGGAAGATAGAGACTAATCAATAGCAAGATAGAAGAAGGTACGCTCGTACCTATAGCAAGGAGAAAGTCGTAAAGTTTTAGTGATGTTGATTCAAAGCAATCCATCATCGCTAGCTTACTGCAAATCATACATTCCCTTTTGTCTTTGCCCTCAAGAAAGCAAAGTAAACTATTAGACGTTACTCCCTCTAGATGGGAGGGTGTCATAAATAAAGACAAAACAAAATAGATTGGATGGTAGCTAGGCTATGGAACTAAGAGCGGCAGCTGCAACCGATATATCCTAATTTTAGGAGCTCTAGTTTTATCCGCTCTTTGCCTGTAGCTAGTAGGAAGCTAGGCACAAGACGCAGACGCTAAGATGCAGACTGACGGTGCAGCTGCTTCTGTGGTCTCGTCTTCTCTCTAGGTTTATAGCACTAAGGTGCTCCTCGGGTTTCCGCTTCATTCAAGTCGGGACAAGTCACCAACAAGAGAGGCATACGATCAGACGTTAAGATGAAGATGTTGCAGCTGCGTCTTCGTCTTTGGGTTTATATCATTTTGGAATGCCTTCTAACTACTTCTAACTAATTGTATCTATCCCTCTCAAGGTCAGGGCGTTAAGCAGCTAAGGAGATAAAATAATGGCTTAGACTGGAAGGCGGGAACAATTTTCAACTACTTGTGCTCAAGAAAGAGCTACTCCTCGTGGAAGTTTGAATAGGTCTTTTTCATCTGGTGAATTCTACTATTATAGACGGGCGGGTCATTGACTCAGACCAGGCAAGCATCCCATTCTTCAGCTGTGGCAACGTCTGTGTATGCTTACGATGTTGGCTCACGAGAACCTGAATCCTGCATCTGCTTATTAGTCTCTTTACCAAGAGTGAAAATCCCCCTCTTCTTACTCTCTCTTGCTTCAGCGGATTCGTATACCATTGCTTAAAAGACGGGATCTTTATCTGACCCAGGGAAAAAAACTGACCTTAAAGGCAGGAAAGATACATTCGCATACTAGCTATCACAAACTAGATGCTTCCAGTCCTTTTTCCTCTCCCAGGGCATTAAGGAAAGAAAGCTACCATCCTAGAGGTAAGATTGAAGATATCTTCTCTATCTCTACCCCGCTTCTTCCCCTTCTCTTTCTTTCAAAATCCACTGGGTAAACCTAGCAAAAGTCCAGGAACAGCTAAAAAGGCTTGAAGAGACAGTGGCTCGAAACATTAAGAGGAAAAAAAAGAATTCGTATGAAGAGGTCCTAAACCCTATGATCCTTAGATTTGGAAGGAATGATGGGGCCTACATCAAAAAGTAGTTGAACCTACATAGCGAAAAGGGGGATCCCCTTACGCACGTGAAATCCTTTTATGCCCATCCGCCTAATGTGCTGAAGTGGCTCATGATGATAGTCTTATGATCAGACTATTCCCAAGGAGCCTTACTGATCAAGCTATGGAATGGTACTTCACTCTCCCTAGGTATTAAAAAAAATCCTTTGCCCCCCTTGTCGAAAAGTATTTAGAACGCTTCTCAGCTATCACAAAGAAAGAAAGAGGGAAATGTTGATTCAATCGACCTGGAAACACAATCCTGGTGAGAGCTTTTCATCATACCCTGCGAGGTTGAAGTCCTTTACCTCAATAACCCATTCCAGATTTAATTTCGTTACTCTGGGGTATATATAATAGTAAACCTAGGCTTTCAGCAGACACATCTACATCCGAATCCGAAGAAGTGGAGAATCCGCGACTGGAGAAGAAGGCCTTGTCCCCTGTGGGTGGTGGCCAGGCGAAAGGACCGACCCGGGAATGTCTAGGAGAAAGCACTTCCTAACAGAGCAGTCTAAAAAAAGTATTCGGCGGTAGGACTGTGATAACAACCTTCTCTTCGACCTGCCTAGAGGCGAGATCAGATCACCTCATCAACTCAAATAAAGGTGACGAAAACCGGCATTCTACTAGTAGTAGTAGGAAAAGGCGCTTTCTTAGGCAACCCCGCTTTCAAAGGAGACCAGCTTATTAGATCCAGAACCCTCCCTGGCGGTAAGAATCTTCAAAAGTGGAGTCATTCCTTGTCCCTATTCCTAGTAGTGCCTCTGGACGCCAGCCTTCCTTCTAGTAGAAAGGCGTTTACTGTCCCTACTTTCAGATTCCCTGAATTCCACTCAAGGACACCTGTAACAAACAACAATAGGGTAGGGGTTTCAACCAAAAAAGAATGGGATGACTAGTGCTGGTTCATTTTATTAACTAGTTATATAAGCTTTTTTTTTTCTAAAGCAGATAGATTGAATCGCACGAGGTTCGGGAAAAGGTATTGTACCATTGAAATATGGTCCATGTAGTAGTCTTATGCGTTGGACCGGGTCTCCTTTTGTCTGATTGCGGCGATGAAATGGGAAAGAGATGTCGAAATGGTGAGAAAGCTCACAATCCATAAGTTTGCCCGTTTGGAGATGTTGAACTATCGTTAGTACAGTTGCGGAGACTTTCGTCGCTTTGTTCCTGCCTGGCTCACTAGTCAGACCCCAAAAGGGATATTTGCGTCTTGTTCGGATGGGTAAGTTTGAGCTTTTATGAATTGAGTCTTGGTCTCTGGGCTCCGAGTACTATGTGCTATGGTATTTGCTAAACAATCCAGTTCTAGAACCTCCTTTCTGCTCCCATTGGCGGCTCAACTTCGCTTTTGTCCAATGATTCCTTCTAACATAACAGGGCATTCGTGAACAAGCCCTGGAAAAGAAGAGTTTGCACTAGATCGCCTCTCTCTTTGAACCTTCCTCTCTCTCTCTATCCGGCTTTCTTTTGTTGAGCAGTGATTGGGATCCACTCCAGTCCCAGTGTCATTGACGAGGGAAACCCCTTCAAAACTTTATATACGACGCCGTTGGCCGACGAGGTCAGTCTGTCCAGATAGTCATTTCATTTGTGATTCCGCTCTTTCACCAATTATTTGAGTATACGCGGACTGCCTTGAATTAATGCTTTCATTCAGGGCATCAGCTGACTAAGGGAAGGGAGATGCGATCTTTCCCCAAGTCCATGCCATCAGAGCTCAATTCAATCGAGGTTTTCATTGGTGTATAGATAGCGCTAAGCGAAGGAATTCATTTACCTTTCGAGGCAAGTCCGAGCGAGGCAGCTAGGGAGACCTTTGTTCGACACCATCTAAGATAGGCTAAGCCTAAACCGCGTTGAATCAATATAATTACATCCCTTTTCCAAGCATTGGTGGGTAGTAGTAAGATAGCCTGTTCTGTCTATCTTAGGCAACTGCTTTGTCATCCTTTCTTTGCCAGAATCAAGGCGAATACACGGTCAATCACATGGGTGGTTCATCTCGAGATTAGGAAAAAACCTCACTACGCTCGTAGGTCGGAAACTCCCGCT